AATAGAATTCACGATATCCTTTTTACTACTCATTTTGACCAAAAACAAAGAATAGATACATTTGAGAGAAAAGCATTTTCAAACCACGAGCATCGGGGAGAGGATCGAAGAAAAATTGGAATAAATGAAATAAGTAAAAAAGTTCCTCGCTGGTCATACAAATTAATCAACGAGTTAGAACAACAAGAAAGAGAACATGAAGAAATTTCGGTAAAGGATTATGAAATTCGTTCAAGAAAATCCAAACGTGTAATAATTTTTACAGAGAACAGGGATACATACAATAATACGAAAAATACTACTAATCCTGAGACTAATCATGGAGACAATAATCCTAATGCTAAGCCAGTAGAAAGAGAAATAGCTTTAATACGTTATTCACAACAACCAGACTTTCGTCGTGACATAATAAAAGGCTCCATGCGTCCTCAAAGACGTAAAACAATTACTTGGGAACTCTTTCAACCAAATATTCATTCCCCCCTTTTTTTGGACCGACTAGACAAACCCCTTTTGTTTTCTTTTGATATCTCGCAGATGATGAAAATAATGTTTATCAATTTGATATGTAAAAACAGAGAATTTGTGATTTCAGATTATACTGAAGACAGGATACAAAAACGTGATAAAAAAGAGAAGGACAAAAGGGAGGAAAAAGCACGGGTAGAAATAGCAGAAGCCTGGGATAACATTCTATTTGCTCACGTAATAAGAGGCTCGTTGCTAGTAATCCAATCCCTTCTTAGAAAATATATTTTCTTACCTTTATTGATAATAGCTAAAAATACCATCCGTACACTATTATTTCAATTTCCAGAATGGTCTGAGGATTTAAAAGATTGGAATAAAGAAATGCATGTTAAATGCACCTATAATGGAGTTCAATTATCCGAAAAAGACTTTCCGAAAAACTGGTTAACAGAGGGTATTCAGATAAAAATACTATTCCCTTTTCGCCTGAAACCTTGGCACAGAGTTAAGCTACAATGCCCTCAAAAGGACCCAATGAAAGGGAAGAAAAGTAAAAAAAAGAATTTTTGCTTTTTAACAGTTTTTGGGATGGAAGCTGAATTTCCTTTTGGTTCTACCAAAAGAAGAACCTCTCTTTTTGATTTTAAACCCATTTGTAAAAAACTCGAAGAAAGGGTTAGAAAGTTTACAAAAAAGAGTTTTCTATTTATAAGGATTTTAAAAAAAAGAACAAAGTTTTCTTTAAATTTCACAAAATCAAAAGAAAGTAAAAAAAGAGTTATCAAAAAAAGTCCACTTTTTTTAGTTTTTTTTAAAAAAAAACTAAAAGAACTAATCACTATTCTATTAGTATTTAGCGGATTAGATGAATTGAATGAAACTAAAAAAGATTTTATAACTAATAAAAAGACAATTCATGAATCCGCGATTCAAATTATCCCTATGGATTGGACAAATTCTTCACTGGCCGAAGCAAGAATGCAAGATTTGACTAATAAAAAAAGGACAATCATAAATCAAATAAAAAAAAAAAAAGAGCCGAAAGTGATCTTAAAGAAAAACAAAAGTGCTAACAAAATAACGTATGGTACGAAAAGATTCGGATCATTAAAAAAGATAATAAAAAGAAGAAATGCTCGAGTAGTTCGTAAATTCCATTTTTTAAAAAAAAAATATATTGAGCAAATATACATAGATATCTTTCTATCTATCATTAAAATTCTCAGAATGAATGCAGAACTTTTTCTTGAATCGGCTAGAAATCTTATTGACAAATACATTTATAATAATGACGAAAATCAAGAAAAAGATGATATTGATAAAGTAAATAAAAATACAATTAACTTTATTTTGAATCTAAAAAAGTCACTTACTAGTATTAGTAATAAGAAAGAAGGGATTTTTCGTGGCTTATCTTCTTTGTCACAAGCATATGTATTTTACAAATTATCACAAACCAAATTTTTTAACTTATATAACTTATATAAGTTAAGATCATCTCGTCAATATCATGATCATGATCATGATCACGGAACAAACATTTTTCTTAAAAATAAAATAAAGGATTATTTTGGAGTACAAGGAATATTTCATTCCCACTTAAGACATAAAAAACCGATTACTTCCACCATGAATCAATGGAAAAACTGGTTAAAAGCCGGTCATTATCAATATCAATACTATTTATCTCCGATAAGATGGTCTAGATTAGGACCCCAAAAATGGCGAACGATTGTTAATCAAGGATGTATAGCTGAAAATAAATATTTAAAAAAAAACAATTCATATGAAAAAGACCAATTAATTCAGTACGAAAAAAAAAAGAATTTTGAAGCGGAGCCATTACTAAATAAAAAAAATAATTTTAAAAAACACTATAGATATGATCTTTTAGCATATAAATTTATTAATGATGAAGATCCGAAGGACTCAGATATTTTTAGATTCTTATTAAAAGAAAAAAATAACCAAGGGATTTTTTTGTATAATTACAAGACATATAACCGCAAATGTGTTCATCTGCCAGGAGATGTTCCTATGAATAACTATCTGGGAGAAGATGAGATTATGGATATAGAGAAAAACCCGGCTAGAAAATATTTTGATTGGAGAATTCTCCGTTTTTGCATTAGAAACAAGATGGATATTGAATTTTGGATTGATACTGGAACCAAAAGTAATAAAAATACGAAGACTGTGTCTAATAATTCTCAAATAATTGATAAAATTAATAAGAAAAGTCTTTTTTATCTCATCTTTCATCAAGATGAAGAAATAAATTCATCCCTAAAAAAAAAAAAAAAACTTTTTGATTGGATGGAAATGAATGAAAGACTATTAAGTCATTCCATATTGAATTTGGAACTTTGGTTCTTCCCAGAAATTTTGATACTTTACAATGCATATAAGAAAACCCCCGTAGCCATACCAATCAAATTACTTCTTTTTGATTTGAATGAAAATGTTTTTGAAAAAAAGAAGGTAAATAACAAGAAAAAAAGAGATACTAATATATTCTTATTCTCGAATGAAAAAAAAACTATTGAAGTCAAGAATCAAAATGAAGAAGAAAAAGAATCTGAAAGACAAGTGGATCTTGGATCAGTTCGCTTAAACCAAGAAAAAGGTCTTGAAGAATCTTTTGCGGGATCAGACACGAAAAAGAAAAAAAAATACAAAAGTTCTACGGAAGCGGAGCTTGATTTCCTCCTAAAAAGGTATTTCTGTTTTCAATTACGATGGAATGCTTCTGTAAATCAAAGAGTACTAAATAATATAAAAGTATTTTGTCTCCTGCTTAGACTGATAAATCCAAACGAAATTGCTATATCCTCTATTCAAAGGAGAGAAATGAGTCTCGATATTTTACTAATTCATAACAATTTGAGTCTTACAGAATTTTTGAAAAAAGGAATATTGATTATCGAACCAGTTCGTCTGGTTGTAAAAAATGTCGGACAGTTTCTTATGTACCAAACCATAAATATTTCATTGGGTCATAAGAGTAAGCACAAAATGAATCCAAGACACCAAGAAAAGGGCTGTGGTGATAAGACAAATTTCGACGAGTCCATTGCAAAACAGAAAAGGAACACTGGAAATAAAAACCAAAATCTTGATGATTTTTTTGTTCCTGAAAATACCTTTTTATCTCAACGTCGTAGAGAATTCGGAATTCTAATTTCTTTAAATTCGAAGAATAGCCAAGGTTTTCATCAGATAAATACAGAATTTTTCAATGGAAATAAGACTCAAACCTGTGGTAATATTTCGACTAAAAACAAAGATCTTTATCTTTATAGAGATAGAGAAAAAAAAAAAAAAAAGAAACTAATTAAATTCAAACTATTTTTTTGGACCAATTATCGATTAGAAGATTTAGCTTGTATGAATCGTTGTTGGTTTGATACTAATAATGGAAGTCGTTTCAATATGGTAAGAATACATATGTATCCACGATTAAAAACCCCTTAATGGTACGTTTTTCATAGATTCCATAACATATTTTAGTTGATACATGAAAACAAAAATATGCACACATGCATTGTTTTTCATTCTATTCATATCATTAATTTATTAATTTAATGACATATAAATTACATCTAAAACGGAATCAACGGAATATTATGATTCGAATCTTAGGTACAATTTTTTCTAAGTGTAGAAATAGATTATCTGTTTGGATCCCTATGCCCATAAAAACAATTGGATAAAATTATAAATTCATAAGGAAATGAAGATTCTTGGGTATACAAAATTAAAAAGGAATCCGCATTATTATTACTGATCAAAAAAAAATATATTTAACTATTTTTAATATTAAAAATAGTTAAATTAAATTTAAGTTAAGTAGGGGAGAATATTTCATTTTATGGTAAAAAATGCATTCATCTCAGTTATTTCACAAAACGAAAAAGAAAAAAACAAAAACAAGGGATCCGTTGAATTGCAAGTATTCAGTTTTACTAATAAGATCCGAAGAATTACTTCACATTTGGAATTGCATAGAAAAGACTATTTATCTCAGAGAGGCCTCCGGCAAATTATAGGAAAACGCCAACGGCTGCTGTCTTACTTGTCAAAGAAAAATGAAGTACGTTATAAAAAATTAATTAGTCAGTTGGCTATTCGGGAACCAAAAACACGTTAATTTGAAAAGTCATTTTTGAATTATTTGATTTATTATTATTAGATATTAGATCTTGCATTTTGATGAGCTTCTTTTCGTTTCTAGTAAGGTATGGAAGAATGAATCGAGGAAAAACCTATGAATGTATCATCTCCAAGACAAGACCTCATGATAGTCAATATGGGCCCACACCATCCATCAATGCATGGTGTTCTTCGACTCATCGTTACTCTAGATGGTGAAGATGTTATTGACTGTGAACCAATATTAGGTTATTTACACAGAGGGATGGAAAAAATTGCGGAAAACCGAACAATTATACAATATCTGCCCTATGTAACACGTTGGGATTATTTAGCTACGATGTTTACAGAAGCAATAACGGTAAATGGACCAGAACGGCTGGGAAATATTCAAATACCTAAAAGAGCTAGCCATATCAGAGTAATTATGTTGGAGTTGAGTCGTATAGCTTCTCATCTGTTATGGCTTGGCCCTTTTATGGCAGATATTGGTGCGCAAACCCCTTTCTTCTATATTTTCAGAGAACGGGAATTAGTATATGATCTATTCGAAGCTGCCACTGGGATGAGAATGATGCATAATTTTTTTCGTATCGGAGGAGTAGTGGCCGATCTACCTCATGGCTGGATAGATAAATGCTTGGATTTCTGTGATTATTTTTTAGCAGGGGTTGCTGAATATCAAAACCTTATTACACGAAATCCTATTTTTTTAGAACGAGTTGAAGGCGTAGGTATTATTAGTGCAGAGGAAGCAATAAATTGGGGTTTATCAGGACCAATGCTACGAGCTTCTGGAATACACTGGGATCTTCGCAAAGTTGATCATTATGAATGTTACAATGAATTTGATTGGGAAGTCCCGTGGCAAAAAGAAGGCGATTCATTAGCTCGTTATTTAGTCCGAATCAGTGAAATGAAGGAATCCCTAAAAATTATTCAACAGGCTCTGGAAAGAATTCCGGGGGGGCCCTATGAGAATTTAGAAACCCGATGTTTTGATAGAGAGAGGGATCAAAACTGGAATGATTTTGAATATCGATTTATTAGTAAAAAAACCTCTCCTACTTTTGAATTGCCGAAACAAGAACTTTATGTGAGAGTCGAAGCACCAAAGGGAGAATTGGGAATTTTTCTGATAGGGGACCAGAGTGGTTTTCCTTGGAGATGGAAAATTCGTCCACCGGGGTTTATTAATTTGCAAATTCTTCCTCAGTTAGTTAAAAGAATGAAATTGGCTGATATTATGACGATACTAGGTAGCATCGATATCATTATGGGGGAAGTTGATCGTTGAAATGATACTTGATACACCAGAAATACAAAATATTCATTCTTTTTCCGGATTAGAATCCGTAAAAGAGATATATAACATTATATGGATGCTTGTTCCTATTTTAACTCTTGTATTGGGAATAACAATAGGGGTACTAGTAATTGTGTGGTTAGAACGAGAAATAGCCGCAGGAGTACAACAACGTATTGGGCCCGAATATGCTGGTCCTTTAGGAGTTCTTCAAGCTCTAGCAGACGGGATAAAACTACTTTTTAAAGAGAATCTTCTTCCATCTCGGGGAGATACTCGTTTATTCAGCGTTGGCCCATCCATAGCAGTCATATCAATTCTACTAAGCTATTCAGTAATTCCTTTTGGCTATCACCTAGTTTTAGCTGATCTAAAGATTGGTGTTTTTTTATGGATTGCCATTTCAAGTATTGCTCCCATCGGACTTCTTATGTCAGGATATGGATCAAATAATAAATATTCTTTTTTAGGTGGTCTACGAGCCGCTGCTCAATCAATTAGTTATGAAATACCATTAACTATATGTGTTTTATCAATATCTCTACGTGCGAGTCATTGAAACATAAACTTTTCTCTACGCCCTTATTTCTAAGAAACTATGAAAGACTAGGCGAAATGAATTAAATAGAGATATTTTAATATATTTATATAATATATTTATATATTTATCATTAAAATTAAAGTGGATGATCTAAATCGGATAGTTATATGAGTGAAAGAAAACAGCTTCTAAATTCGCAGTAAAAAGAATCAGTCTCATTTCCTAGGTACAAGACTAAGAGGAAAGCGAAAAAAAAAAATAAGAATAGATTTTTTACCCCAAGATTGGTTGATTAGTCATCCTGGCTTGAAGCGGGGTTCCAATGATCAACCGTATTGACGTTTTACTATCGTTGGCATGTATTACCATAACGATAACGGGGGATTGAGCAAAAATGAGTGGATTGGTTAGAAACACCAAGATAGGCAACGGATTAGTAATCGAGATTATGTAAATTATCCCAAAGGACATTTTTGCCTAAAAAAAGAATCTAAAAAGAATAATAATTGGGGCTTTAAATTCGTAGAAATGATCAAGTAGTACTCCCCACAATTCCGATCCAGAGTATGCTCCTATCCACCGATTATAAAAATCACTATCAGAAACGAAACAACCCTTTACTTTTTTAAACTTTTTTAAGTCCATTTTTTCTCAGAAAAGAAAGAAGAATAGAAAAAAAAAAAACTCTAACAATAGAAAAAGAAAAAATAAAATCACAATAGAATAAAAAATGATCCTTTTTATTCTTTCTTTATCATAGAGATAAAATTTATACCATATTTTAAAAATTAATCGTATGTAGAATTCTTTTTCGGAGTCGAAAAAAAGGTTGGGTTGAAAGATCTATTAATATTTCTACACACCCACAAGGAGTATTTGATTGAAATACGAAAGTTATTACTCAACAAGGAAAAGCTGAAATTCTTAAAGGATGAGATCAATTCAGAAGTACTTTATCTTTATTTATTGTTATAACAATAACAGACAGAATTCCATTGGTCTAATTAGAGGACATTGTGATCCTATCTATTCTACAAACTAACCTATCTGACAAACGTATCAAAATAAATAAAATATGACTTTGTCCTTAGATTTATTTATGACCCTCGAGGAGCCATATGAGGTGAAAATCTCATGTATGGTTCTGGAATAGCGATGGGGACAGTTATGTTCTCATCGACTATAATTATCTAATAGTTTAAGTACAGTTGATATAGTTGAGTCACAGTCAAAATATGGTCTTTGGGGGTGGAATTTGTGGCGGCAACCTATAGGGTTTATTGTTTTTCTAATTTCTTCTCTAGCAGAATGCGAGAGATTGCCCTTTGATTTACCAGAAGCGGAAGAAGAATTAGTAGCCGGTTATCAAACCGAATATTCGGGTATCAAATTTGGTTTATTTTATGTTGCTTCCTATCTAAACCTATTAGTTTCGTCATTATTTGTAACAGTTCTTTACTTGGGCGGTTGGAATATTTCTATTCCGCACTTTTTTTTTCCTAAGCTTTTTGAACTAAATAAATTGAGTGGGGTTTTTGGAACAACAACGGGTATCTTTATTATATTGGCTAAAACTTATTTGTTCTTGTTCATTTCTATCACAACAAGATGGACTTTACCTAGACTAAGAATGGATCAACTATTAAATCTTGGCTGGAAATTTCTTTTACCTATTTCTCTCGGCAATCTATTATTAACAACCTCTTCACAACTCCTTTCATTGTAATGGAATACTATAAGTCTATATGTCTCAAACAAGAGAAAGAAACAAACATCAAATTGTTCCTAGCGAATTAGGATATGCTCCCTATGGTGACTGGGTTCAGAAATTATGGTCAACAAACAATAAGGGCTGTAAGGTACATTGGTCAAAGTTTTATGATTACCTTATCCCACGCAAATCGTTTACCCGTAACTATTCAATACCCTTATGAAAAATTAATTACATCGGAGCGTTTCCGCGGTCGAATCCATTTTGAATTTGATAAATGTATTGCTTGTGAGGTATGTGTTCGTGTATGTCCTATAGATTTACCCGTTGTTGATTGGCAATTCGAAACGAATATTCGAAAGAAACGATTGCTTAATTATAGTATTGATTTTGGAATCTGTATATTTTGTGGTAACTGCGTTGAGTATTGTCCAACAAATTGTTTATCAATGACTGAAGAATATGAGCTTTCTACTTATGATCGTCACGAATTGAATTATAATCAAATTGCTTTGGGTCGTTTACCAATATCAGTAATTGACGATTATACAATTCGAACGATTTCGACTTTGCCTCAACTAAAAAGGAGTAAACCCTTGATTAAAGATAAAGAATAATTACTCAAATTCGGTTTTGATCGAAAGAGATGAGGTTTCTTCCTTTTTTTTGGTCAATAAAATGACTACAAATCTTTAACTGTTGATTGGATTGATTGTAATAATTGCGACTTAATTTTGAGTCAAAATCTCTAAATTTTGATTGAAAATATCTTCAAATATGTTAATAGATACGGAATTATTTCGAAATAGTTTGAAATAGAAATATTTTTGAGTTTTTAGAGTGTCGAACTCTCCTTTGGGATACAGAGTGAGATTATTCTAATAGCTATACCTCAATTCACACCGTTTAGGGTTTCATTCAATTATAGGAACGTATCAAAAAGTTTTTGTTCCTGGTCGGGTCATCAATAAGGTCATGAAAAAATTCGATATATTTCTCTCTTCTTTATACGTAAAATGGATTTACCTGGATCAATACATGATTTTATTTTAGTATTTCTGGGATTGGGCCTTATATTATTCGGTTTAGGGGTGGTATTGCTTACCAACCCAATTTATTCCGCCTTTTCGTTGGGATTGGTTCTTATTTGTATAGCCTTATTCTATATTTTATCAAATTCCTATTTTGTAGCGGCCGCACAACTGCTTATTTACGTAGGAGCCATAAATGTTTTAATCGTATTTGCTGTGATGTTCATGAATGGTTCAGAATATAACAACACTTTTTCTCTTTGGAACGCTGGAGGCGGGGTTACTTCACTGGTTTGTACAAGTATTTTTCTTTTACTAATTACTACTATTCCAGATACGTCATGGTATGGGATTATTTGGACTACAAGATCAAACCAGATTATAGAGAAAGATTTGATCACGAATAGTCAACAAATTGGAATTCGTTTATCAACAGATTTTTTTCTTCCATTTGAACTCATTTCAATAATTCTTTTAGTTGCGTTAATAGGCGCGATTGCTGCGGCTCGTCAGTAACAATAGTAAAGCCTTAGACCTAGCCGCAGTAATAAAAATGAAACTTTGTTTTGTCTTATCACATTTAGTTTCCTTTAATTCTATTTGAAGATTATTCGTGTATAAATAGAAATATATTCAAAATAGAACTTCTTTTATTCGATCTATTACCAATATATTCTTTTTTTTTTTTACTTGTTATATTCGAGTCAATCGACTCTGTTAAATTTTTGTTCATATTGAAATAAATTTGAAATAAATCGAAATTGCGAAGGAGTTGGTCAATGATGCTAGAACATATACTTGTTTTGAGTGCCTATTTATTTTGTATAGGTATTTATGGATTGATCACGAGCCAAAATATGGTTAGAGCCCTTATGTGTCTTGAACTTCTAATGAATGCAATTAATATCAATTTCGTCACATTTTCTGATTTTTTTGATAGTCGCCAATTAAAAGGAACTATTTGCTCAATATTTGTTATAGCTATTGCAGCTGCTGAAGCAGCTATTGGACTGGCTATTGTTTCCTCAATTTATCGTAACAGAAAATCAACGCGTATCAATCAATCTAATTTGTTGAATAAGTAGTATTAATCATATAAATGATAATATTCACCAAAAAGATAATTATATAGCATGTATGCTATATAATTATCTTTGTCAAAACGTAAGAAATCAAAGTCTCTTTGCCCTTTTTCAGGCACATGCCTCGATCCAGAATTGATTCCAAAAATTCTTGTCAATTATTGATTCATCTAGTATATAAAGATATGATTCATTTATAAAATTACTAGATCAAAATTTATGACGTTCAAAAATTTATAGACCCAATGTCGCATTCAGTAAAGATTTATGATACATGTATAGGGTGTACCCAATGCGTCCGAGCCTGCCCCACAGATGTATTAGAAATGATACCTTGGGACGGATGTAAAGCTAAGCAAATTGCTTCTGCTCCAAGAACAGAGGACTGCGTCGGCTGTAAGAGATGTGAATCGGCCTGTCCAACGGATTTTTTGAGTGTTCGAGTTTATTTGTGGCATGAAACAACTCGAAGCATGGGTCTAGCTTATTGACCCATTTCCAACAACATGGTTTGAATACATTGTTTTTTATCGACAAAACCCGTACTCGAAACAAAAAAATAGAAACATATTCTGTTTTGAGCATGAGCACGGGTTTTTCTGGTCCAAGTCTATCTTGTCTTTATCACGAATTTTTTTCCTTGGTTAACAATCTTTGTAGTCTTTCCGATATCCGCAGGTTCCTTAATTTTCTTTCTGCCTCAGCCTCAGGGAGGAAATAAAGTAATTAGGTGGTATGCTATATGTATATGCGTATTAGAACTTCTTTTAATGACCTACGTATTCTGCTATCGTTTCCAATCGGACGATCTATTAATTCAATTGGCGGAGAATTATAAGTGGGTCGATTTTTTTGGTTTTTACTGGAGATTGGGAATAGATGGACTTTCTATAGGACCCATTTTACTGACAGGATTTATCACTACTTTAGCTACTTTAGCGGCTTGGCCAGTTACTCGAGATTCCAGACTATTCCATTTCTTGATGTTAGCCATGTATAGTGGTCAAATAGGATTGTTTTCTTCTCGAGATCTTTTACTTTTTTTCATCATGTGGGAGTTAGAATTAATTCCCGTTTATCTACTTATATTTATGTGGGGGGGAAAGCAACGTTTGTATTCAGCTACAAAGTTTATTTTATACACCGCAGGGGGTTCTCTTTTTTTATTAATAGGAATTCTAGGTATCTGTTTATATGGTTCCAATGAGCCAACATTAAATTTTGAAACATCAGCCAATCAATCCTATCCTTTAGCGCTGGAAATAATATTCTATATTGGATTTCTTATTGCTTTTGCTGTCAAATTACCGATTATACCCTTACATACATGGTTACCAGATACTCACGGAGAGGCACATTACAGCACTTGTATGCTTCTAGCCGGAATATTATTAAAAATGGGAGCATATGGGTTGGTTCGGATCAATATGGAATTATTACCCCATGCTCACTCTCTAGTTTCTCCCTGGTTGATAATAATAGGCACAATTCAAATAATTTATGCAGCTTCAACATCTCCTAGTCAACGTAATTTAAAAAAAAGAATAGCCTATTCCTCGGTATCTCATATGGGTTTTATAATTATAGGAATTTGCTCTCTAAGCGATACGGGACTTAACGGAGCTCTTTTACAAATAATATCTCATGGATTTATTGGTGCTGCACTTTTTTTCGTGGCAGGAACGAGTTATGATAGAATACGTCTTCTTTATCTCGATAAAATGGGAGGAATGGCTATCTCGGTTCCAAAAATATTCACGATGTTCAGTATCTCATCAATGGCTTCTCTTGCATTACCGGGCATGAGCGGTTTTTTTGCAGAATTGATAATATTTTTTGGAATAATTACTAGCCAAAAATTTCTTTTACTGGCAAAAATACTAATTACTTTTGTCATGGCAATTGGAACGATATTAACTCCTGTTTATTTATTGTCTATGTTACACCAGATGTTCTATGGATACAAGCTATTTAATGCCTCAAATTCTTCTTTTTTGGATTTTGGACCGCGAGAGTTGTTTATTTCAATATCTATCCTTCTACCTGTAATAGGTATTGGCATTTATCCGGACTTCGTTTTCTCATTATCAGGTGACAAGATCGAGGCTATTTTGTATAATTATTAATTTTTAATTCTACAAAAAACTAATAATTAACTAATAATTATATAATTCAAAAAAAATCGAAATAAAGGCTTTTTTTTGAAGTTTTAAAAAAAAAATTGTAACTGGATAGTGTGCCCTTTGACAGAACCATTTGAATCACTTATTGCTTGATTCAAATGGTTCTCGATGGATGGCATTTACACAAAGTTTCTTATATAGACTTATACGTTGTCCTATGGTTGTTTTTGTCAAGACCCTCTTTTTTTGTCTTAAATTCAATTAGATATTTCAATTAGATATTAATGTAAATGAACCATAACTGTGCAGCCCTATTCCTAATAGATTAACTCCTAAATAACATATCCAAATTAGAAGAAAGCCTATAAAAGCCACAATTGCGGAATTTACACCTTCCCATTTTTTATGTGTTCTAGTATGTAAATAAATTGCGAATATTGCCCAAGTAATAAATGCCCAAGTTTCTTTTGGGTCCCAACTCCAATATGATCCCCATGCCTCATTAGCCCAGACTGCTCCCGAAAGGATACCCATAGTTAAAAGGATAAATCCTATACTAATAATATGATAACTCCAACAATCTAATTGGTGAATCAACTGAGACCTGTAATAATTTTTTGAAGAAACAAAAGAAGTGCTTCGTAAAACACTGCCACTTCCGTTCATGTATTGAATCTCATCAAAGAAAAAAGATTTATTTACAAAATTATTGCTTTTAAAAAGAAAAAGAATCCTTATGATTTTTCGAAATGTAATGACTAGAAGAGCCACTGATAATAATGATCCACATAAAAGGGCCGCATAGGCCAATACCATCATACTTACGTGCATTACTAACCACTGCGATTGTAGAGCCGGTACTAATAGTGCAGACCGATGCATTTCAGTTAAAAAACCGGAAGTAGCAAAGCCTTGGGTAAAAAGTGCACTTGACGCGGTTATTAGGCTTAAATTTTTTTGATGTTTTTTAAAATACGGAATTATATGAATAATGAATAAACTCCATGAAAGAAAGACTAATGATTCATATAAATTACTTAATGGTAAATGTCCCAAATAAATATAACGAGTAACTAATAATCCAGTTATACAGAAAAAAGCGGCTATCGTTCCCTTTTCTGACGACTCATATAGTCCGACGATTTCATCGAGTAAGATAATTATCAAATGAATTGTAATTACAATGGAAACAACCGAAACGGATATATGAGTTAATATATGCTCTAAAGTAGAAAATATCATAAAAGAAAAGGTCCCCATGATTCTATAGAATCAATTCAAATAAGTAATTGAATTCATTATAGGAACTTTTTATAGGTAGAAAGTGCCATGCCGCTACTCGGACTCGAACCGAGATGCTCTAGCACTGCTTCCTAAGAGCAGCGTGTCTACCGATTTCACCATAGCGGCTTGCTAGAAATCATAATAACCAATTATTATTCAATCGTCGAGATTTAAAGAGTCAATTCAATGCAATCTTTTTTAGGTTAGGAAAGAGGAAAATTGATTAATCGATAACCCTTTTATTTTATTATTTTAATAGGGATTTGGACGTTCTAATCATAATCCTTATTTATTTATTGTGATAGGTGGTGATAAAGGTCGATGGGGAAAATAAAATAATAATCCCCATCCCGCGAAAATCATCAAAGAGACTAAAAGAGACTAAAAAGAAAGTTGAAACCTTGTGTCTTGTATTTTGTCTTTTGTTAAACAAAAAGTCTAATTTGAGGATTCTGTAGATAACAGACTTTGCATTCGACATATCCTAAAAGAAAAATAAGTTCAATTTAATATTGATCAATTCAAAACATTAGTGAATGAAGTGAATGAAAAGCCTTTTTTCCATTTTAGATTCAAAATTAGCAAAAAAAAAAATAAAAATAAACTAGACTTTTTTCTATTCAGGACAGGTTAGATTATTTCACCCTTTGACTTTTTATTTTTATTTGTCGCACAAAAAAACTTTTTGAATTCCCCGTAGCAAGGGATTTCGCTAATGAAAAGGCTTTCAACGCTGCCCAATATCCCTTTCTTTTCCAACTATTTTTACGAATACGCTTTTTTGATATAGAAGTGCGCTTTTTTGGAACTGCCATTCACAAATTTGGAGGTTACTCATTGCTAGGATTGGATGTGAAAGACATTTTTTGGTTAAAAAAAAGTGTTCTTTATCTTTACTATTCAGTATCCTTTTTTTCCTTAGATTCTACTATTTTTCTAAAAAACCTATTCATTTTCATTTCGATTTCTGTCTATTTTCGTCATGCTACTTTTATACATGTAATATAGATCGAATAAAATATATCGAGACATTCAAAAGCCTAAGCCATGCGTACCTAATACAAAATTTTTTCGAGCAAGGTTAAGCTTGAAAAGGAAGTATACCCAACTTTCAATAAAAAAAAAATAAAATGAGACGGCATTAGTTAATCTATTAAAGGATACATGTAAAGGATACATGATTTTCGAAAAGACATTTTAGTTATTTATTTTTTAATTCCATGGAAAGTATTCAATACCGTCGAATTTACTACAAATATAAAAAAATATAAATGTCTTTTATTCTAATGGAATACAATAAATCCGTTCAAAAATTGATTGTTTAACGATTCTGATTCGAGATAAACTTCGAGATAAACGAACTCCAAAGAAATTCTGATTTAATTGGGTCAAGGTATGCACAGTTTTTTACGATTCATATCAAAATCAAGTACTGTTTTTGCTATAACTCTTTATCCTTTCTCTATAGATAGAAATTCTCGAGAAATTCTCGTAATTCCTAAAAAAACTTTTCATTTTTTAGATCTTCATAACAATTTTTCTTACTTTTTCTTACTATTAACTAACTATTAACTATAACTATTAACTAACTATTAACTATTAGTTAATAGTAAATTAATATTAAAAAAAAGAAAAAAAGTAAGTATTTTTTTACTTTTTAATAATACCTTGGGTATATCATATTATTTGATCAAGTCTAACTTATTGATTTGAATATGTGAAGTTCTTTGAAAAGATTCAGATTTAGACTAATAATAATTACGAATATCAAATTTTAGTTAAGTTTTGCATATTTTGCTTTTTTTATTGACCGGTTCTTTTCAAAAGGGACAAGAACGAGGGAGTCAAAGACAATTGATTAAAAAAAAATTATGGAACATATATATCAATATTCCGGGATCATCCCTTTTATTACTCTTCCAGTTCCTATGGTAATAATGGGGGGGCTTCTACTTTTTCCGACAGTAACAAAAAAAATTCGCCGTATGTTGTCTTTTTCTAGTGTTGTTTTGTTAAGTCTAGTCATGCTTTTTTCACTAAATCTTCTTCTTCAGCAAATCGATAGCAGTTCCATCTATAAATCAGTGTGGTCTTGGACTATCAATAATGATTTTTCTTTAGAGTTCGGCTATTTGATCGACCCGCTGACTTCTATTATGTTAATATTGATCACTACTGTTGGAATCATGGTGCTTATTTATAGCGACAATTATATGTCTCATGATCAAGGATATTTGAGATTTTTTGCTTCTATGAGTTTTTTCAATACTTCAATGTTGGGTTTAGTCTCGAGTTGTAATTTAATACAAATTTATATTTTTTGGGAATTGGTTGGGATGTGTTCTTATCTATTAATAGGTTTTTGGTTTACGCGACCTCTTGTGGGTACTGCGTGTCAAAAGGCGTTTATAACTAACCGTGTCGGGGATTTTGGTTTATTATTAGGAATTTTAGGTTTTTATTGGATAACTGGTAGTTTCGAATTTCGGGATTTGTTCGAAATATTCAATAACTTAATTTATAAAAATGAGATTGATTTGTTATTTGTTACTTTGTGTTCCTTGCTATTATTTTCCGGTGCAGTTGCTAAATCCGCGCAGTTTCCCCTTCATGTGTGGTTACCCGATGCCATGGAAGGGCCTACTCCTATTTCGGCTCTCATACATGCTGCTACTATGGTAGCAGCAGGCATTTTTCTTGTAGCTCGTCTTCTTCCTCTTTTCTTAGTCATACCTTACGTTATGAATTTAATAGCCTTAATAGGTATATTAACAGTACTATTAGGAGCTACCTTAGCTCTTGCTCAAAAAGATATTAAGAGAAGTTTAGCTTATTCTACAATGTCTCAATTGGGCTATATCATGTTAGCTTTAGGTCTCGGCTCTTCTCGAGCCGCTTTATTTCATTTGATTACTCACGCCTATTCAAAAGCTTTGTTGTTTTTAGGATCTGGATCAATTATTCATTCAATGGAGGCTATTGTTGGGTATTCTCCCGATAAAAGTCAGAATATGGTTCTTATGGGCGGTTTAACAAAACATGTTCCAATTACAAAAATTTCTTTTTTACTAGGTACACTTTCTCTTTGTGGTATTCCTCCCTTTGCATGTTTTTGGTCTAAAGATGAAATACTTAATGATAGTTGGTTATATTCACCGATTTTTTCAATAATCGCTTGTTCCGCGGCTGGATTAACCGCATTTTATATGTTTCGGATCTATTTACTTACTTTTGAAGGTCATTTGAATCCTCATTTTCAAGATTACAGTGGAAAAAAAGGTAGCTCTTTCTATTCAATATCTTTATGGGGTAAAGAGGGGCCAAGTCCGATAAAAAAAAAAATTATTTATTATCTTTATTAAAAATAAATAATAATAAAAGGGCTTCGTTTTTTTGTTTTTGCAAGAAGACGGATCGACTTGATCTTAATGTAAGAAAGATAACGAGGGCTTTTCGTACTATTCATTTTAATAATACTTTAAATCCTTATCCTCATGAATCGAACAATACTATGTTAGTTCCTATACTTATATTGATCTTTTTTACCTTGTTTAGTGGGTTCATAGGAATTACTTTCAATCAAGAGGGGGAGGGATTGGATATATTATCAAAATTGTTAACTCCACCGATAAACCTGTTAGATCAAAATTCTAAAGAATCCAAGGATTGGTATAAATTTTTCACAAATGCAACTTTTCCAGTCAGTATAGCTTTTGGGGGAATTTTTTTCGCATCCTTTTTATACAAGCCTGTTTATTCATCTTTACAAAATTTGAACTTCCTAAATTTAGTTGTCAAA